AATGAATTGCCTGATAAAAAGGATTACCTTGATAGGGTAAATCATGAAATTTAATATTTCATTCATTATATTTAACAGAATTAAACTGTTTCTAAAAGAATCAAAATCTTTTGTGCATCATACACCAAAATATAAAAAGATAAGCTAATTAAGCTATTGGGTTCATACCCCACTTATAAAGGTTATAATCCTTTTCTTTTTAATTAAAAAAATTTCTAATAATATTTTTTTTATTACATTAATTTTTGGAACACTAGTTACTATTTCTTCAAATTCATGACTAGGAGCATGAATGGGGTTAGAAATTAATTTGTTATCATTTATCCCCCTAATAAATGATAATAAAAAAAATTTATTAACTTCAGAAAGTTCTTTAAAATACTTTTTAACTCAAGCTTTTGCTTCTTCAATTTTATTATTTGCAATTATTATATTAATATTTATATACAATAATAATTTTTTATTAAATAATAATTTTAATGAAATTTTAATTCTTTCTACTCTTTTATTAAAAAGAGGGGCAGCTCCATTTCATTTTTGATTTCCAGAAGTAATAGAAGGATTATCTTGAATTAATGGTTTAATTCTAATAACTTGACAAAAAATTGCACCATTAATATTAATTTCTTATAATTTTATTTATAATTTTTTTATAATTTCTATTATTTTATCAATATTAATCGGATCACTAGGAGGGTTAAATCAAACATCAATTCGAAAATTAATAGCATTTTCATCAATTAATCATTTAGGATGAATACTATTAGCAATAATAAATAATGAAATATTATGAATAACTTATTTCTTAATATATTCTTTATTATCTTTTTCAATTGTTTTAATATTTAACAATTTTAAATTATTTTATTTTAATCAAATTTTTAATATTTCAATAATAAACCCAATTGTTAAATTATTAATTTTTTTAAATTTACTATCTTTAGGGGGTTTACCCCCTTTTTTAGGATTTTTACCTAAATGATTAGTAATTCAAAATTTAACTAATATAGGACAATTATTTATTTTAACAATTAGTGTTTGTTTGACTTTAATTACATTATTTTTTTATTTACGACTTTCTTACAGAATTTTTATATTAAATTATCAAAAAAATTCATGAATGTTAAAAAATAATTATAATAACAAAATATCTTCAATTAATTTAATATTTAATTTTATTTCAATTTGTGGGTTAGTTATAATTTTTATAATTTATATAATTATATAAGAATTTAAGTTAAAGAAACTAATAGCCTTCAAAGCTGAAAATATTTGTATTAATCTTTTAATTCTTAAGCTTTAATAAATTATTTATTCCTTTAGAATTGCAGTCTAATATCATTATTGACTATAAAGCCTTGATTAAAGAGAATAATTCTCATAAATAAATTTACAATTTATCGCCTAAACTTCAGCCATTTAATCGCGACAATGATTATTTTCAACAAATCATAAGGATATTGGTACTTTATATTTCATTTTTGGAGCTTGAGCCGGAATAGTAGGAACTTCTTTAAGTATTCTAATTCGAGCTGAATTAGGTCATCCTGGTGCTTTTATTGGAGATGATCAAATTTATAATGTTATTGTAACAGCACATGCTTTTATTATAATTTTTTTTATAGTTATACCTATTATAATTGGAGGATTCGGAAATTGATTAGTTCCATTAATATTAGGAGCCCCTGATATAGCTTTTCCTCGGATAAACAATATAAGTTTTTGAATATTACCTCCTTCATTAACATTACTAATTTCTAGAAGTATAGTAGAAAATGGAGCAGGAACAGGGTGAACTGTTTATCCCCCACTTTCATCTGGAATTGCTCATGCTGGAGCATCAGTAGATTTAGCTATTTTTTCATTACATTTAGCTGGGATTTCATCAATTTTAGGAGCAGTAAATTTTATTACAACTGTAATTAATATACGATCTCCAGGAATTACATTAGATCGAATACCTCTATTTGTTTGATCAGTAGTAATTACAGCAGTATTATTACTTTTATCTTTACCAGTATTAGCCGGAGCTATTACTATACTTTTAACAGATCGAAATTTAAATACCTCATTCTTTGACCCAGCTGGAGGAGGAGACCCTATTTTATATCAACATTTATTCTGATTTTTTGGACATCCAGAAGTTTATATTTTAATTTTACCTGGATTTGGAATAATTTCTCATATTATTACACAAGAAAGTGGTAAAAAGGAAACTTTCGGAAATTTAGGAATAATTTATGCTATATTAGCAATTGGATTATTAGGATTTATTGTTTGAGCTCATCACATATTTACAGTAGGTATAGACGTAGATACACGAGCTTATTTTACATCAGCAACTATAATTATTGCTGTTCCAACTGGAATTAAAATTTTTAGTTGATTAGCTACTATACACGGAACACAATTAACATATAGCCCAGCTATACTATGAGCATTTGGATTTGTATTTTTATTTACAGTTGGAGGATTAACAGGGGTAGTATTAGCTAATTCATCAATTGATATTGTATTACATGATACATATTATGTAGTAGCTCATTTCCACTATGTATTATCTATAGGAGCGGTATTTGCTATTATAGCAGGATTTATTCATTGATATCCATTATTAACAGGATTAACAATAAATCCATCATGATTAAAGTATCAATTTGCTATAATATTTATTGGAGTAAATTTAACATTCTTCCCTCAACATTTTCTTGGATTAGCTGGAATACCTCGACGATATTCAGATTTTCCAGATAGTTACTTAGCTTGAAATATTGTTTCATCATTAGGAAGTACAATTTCATTATTTGCTATTTTATACTTTTTATTTATTATTTGAGAAAGTATAATTACACAACGAACTCCTGCTTTCCCTATACAATTATCTTCATCAATTGAATGATATCATACTCTTCCCCCTGCAGAACATACATATGCCGAATTACCTTTATTAACTAATAATTTCTAATATGGCAGATTAGTGCAATGAATTTAAGCTTCATATATAAAGATTTTATCTTTTGTTAGAAAATGGCAACATGAGCAAATTTAGGTTTACAAGATAGTTCTTCACCTTTAATAGAACAATTAAATTTTTTTCATGATCATACTCTTCTTATTTTAACAATAATTACAATTTTAGTTGGATATATTATAGGAATACTAATATTTAATCAATTCACTAATCGTTATTTATTACATGGACAAACAATTGAAATTATTTGAACTGTTTTACCTGCAATTATTTTAATATTCATTGCATTTCCTTCTTTACGTTTATTATATTTAATAGACGAAATTAATACACCTTCAATTACATTAAAGTCGGTTGGTCATCAATGATATTGAAGCTATGAATATTCTGATTTTTTAAATTTAGAATTTGATTCATATATAATTCCTACAAATGAACTAGAAACAAATGGATTTCGACTTTTAGATGTTGATAATCGAATTGTTTTACCTATAAATAATCAAATTCGAATTTTAGTTACAGCTACTGATGTATTACATTCATGAACAGTACCATCTTTAGGAGTAAAGGTAGATGCTACACCAGGACGATTAAATCAAATTAATTTTTTAATCAATCGACCTGGATTATTTTTTGGTCAATGTTCAGAAATTTGTGGAGCAAATCATAGTTTTATACCAATTGTAATTGAAAGAATTCCAATAAACTATTTTATTAAGTGAATTACTAATATAACTAATTCATTAGATGACTGAAGCGCAAGTAATGATCTCTTAAATCATATTATAGTAAATTAGCACTTACTTCTAATGAAATAAAACTCAAAAAAAATTAGTTTTATAGAAAACCTTAGTATGTCAAACTAAAAAAATTAGTTTAATCTAATATTTTTTAATTCCACAAATAGCCCCTATTAATTGGTTAATTTTATTCTTTGTATTTTCTATTACATTAGTAATTTTTAATATTTTAAATTACTTTTGTTTTTCTTATACACCATTAAAAACTTCTCAATCATTAAATATTAAATTTAATAAGTTAAATTGAAAATGATAACAAATTTATTTTCTGTGTTCGACCCCTCAACAACAATCTTAAATTTATCACTTAATTGATTAAGTACATTTTTAGGATTATTATTAATCCCTTTTTCATTTTGATTACTACCTAATCGATTCCAAGTTGTATGAAATAATATTTTATTAACATTACATAAGGAATTCAAAACATTATTAGGACCTTCAGGACATAATGGAAGAACATTAATATTTATTTCATTATTTTCTTTAATTATATTTAATAATTTTTTAGGATTATTCCCTTATATTTTTACTAGTACAAGTCATTTAACCTTAACTTTAGCTTTAGCATTCCCATTATGATTAAGTTTTATACTTTATGGTTGAATTAATCATACACAACATATATTTGCTCATTTAGTTCCTCAAGGAACTCCTCCAGTATTAATACCATTTATGGTATGCATTGAAACAATTAGTAATGTTATTCGACCCGGAACATTAGCTGTTCGATTAACTGCTAATATAATTGCTGGACATTTATTATTAACATTATTAGGAAATACAGGACCTATAACATCAAATTATATTATTTTATCTTTAATTTTAACTACACAAATTGCATTATTAGTTTTAGAATCAGCCGTTGCAATTATTCAATCATATGTATTTGCAGTATTAAGTACTCTTTATTCAAGAGAAGTAAATTAATGTCAGCACACGCAAATCACCCATTCCATTTAGTAGATTATAGTCCTTGACCATTAACAGGAGCTATTGGAGCAATAACTACAGTTTCTGGATTAGTTCAATGATTTCATCAATATACAATAACTTTATTTATTTTAGGTAATATTATTACAATTTTAACAATATATCAATGATGACGAGATATTTCCCGAGAAGGAACCTTTCAAGGTCTTCATACATTCCCAGTAACTATTGGATTACGATGAGGAATAATTTTATTTATTGTCTCAGAAGTATTCTTTTTTATTTCTTTTTTTTGAGCATTTTTTCATAGTAGATTATCCCCAACTATTGAACTAGGAATAACATGACCTCCAGTAGGAATTATTGCTTTTAATCCATTTCAAATTCCTTTATTAAATACAGCAATTTTATTAGCTTCAGGAGTAACAGTTACATGAGCTCACCATGCATTAATAGAAAGTAATCATTCTCAAGCTACTCAAGGATTATTTTTTACTATTGTATTAGGTATTTATTTTTCTATTCTTCAGGCATACGAATATATTGAAGCTCCTTTTACAATTGCAGACGCAGTATATGGATCAACTTTTTATATAGCTACAGGATTTCATGGTCTTCATGTATTAATTGGAACAACATTTTTATTAATTTGTTTTTTACGACATATTAATTTCCATTTTTCAAAAAATCATCACTTTGGATTTGAAGCAGCAGCCTGATATTGACACTTTGTTGATGTAGTATGATTATTTTTATATATTTCTATTTATTGATGAGGTAGATATTTATAAAGTATATATTTGTATATGTGACTTCCAATCACAAGGACTAAATAATTTTAGTATAAATAATATTAATATTATCAATTATAACAACAATTATTTTCATTATTACTATTGTAGTAATAATATTAGCTACTTTATTATCAAAAAAAACACTTTTAGATCGAGAAAAATGTTCACCTTTTGAATGTGGATTTGATCCAATAAATTCATCACGACTTCCTTTCTCACTTCGATTTTTTTTAATTGCAATTATTTTTTTAATTTTTGATGTTGAAATTGCTCTTTTATTACCAATAATTATAATTATTAAAACATCAAATTTAATAAATTGATCAATTACTAGTCTTTTTTTTATTTTTATTCTTTTAATTGGATTATATCATGAATGAAATCAAGGAGCTTTAGAATGAAATGAATAAATATGAAGCGATATATTGCAATTAGTTTCGGCCTAATCTTAGGTGAAATTCACCCATATTTTAGGGTAATAGTTAACTATAACATTTAATTTGCATTTAAAAAGTATTGAATTTTTCAATTTACCTTATTAATTGAAACCAAAAAGAGGTATATCACTGTTAATGATAAAATTGAATATTTAAGTTCCAATTAAAAGAAATATAAATGGAATTAAACCATTAAAGATAAAAGTTAGCAGCTTTTTCTTGATCAACATATTTCTATTTATGTAGTTTAATAAAAACATTACATTTTCAATGTAAAAATAAAAATTTATTTTTCATAAATATCTAAAGATTAAATTAATCTCCCTAACATCTTCAGTGTCATGCTCTAAATATAAGCTATTTAAATTAATTTACTAATACAACTAATATTAATAAAACAATAAATCATAATATATAACTTAATAAATAAATTTTTAAACTATTTATTTGAAATTCTTGTAAATATAAAGAATAATTTTTTAATTGATTATATAATATTTGACCTCCAAAAAATTCTCTTCATCCTTGATCAAAACTTTTATAAGAATATAATCCTAATTTTAATGGATAATTAATAATTCCAATAGTAGAAATTATAGGTATAAATCATATTGACCCTGCAAAATTAGTAAAATTATAAAAATATAAAGCCTTATTAGTAAAAAATAAACTTACATTTCTTAATAAATAACCAGAAACTCCCCCAATAATACAGACAACTAAAGTTAAAATTTTTATATCAAAAGGTAAACAAATTATTCTAGGATTTAAAAATATTAATCATATTAATATTCTTCCTCCAATAACTGCTATAATTATTAAAAAACAAATTCTAAATAATATAGTTCAACCCTTATCATTTAAAGGATGTAATACTCTTCTATTAAAATCTCCAGTTATAGAATAATAAACTAAACGAAATGAATAACATACAGTTAACCCTGTACTAAAAAAAAAAAGAAAAAAAGAAAACATATTCACATAAGATAATATTACTATTTCTAAAATTAAATCCTTAGAATAAAACCCAGCTAAAAATGGTATTCCACATAAAGCTAAATTAGCGACATTAAAACAACTACATGTTAATGGTATACTTATACTTAATCTTCCTATTATCCGAATATCTTGAGAATTTTTTATATTATGAATAATAGATCCAGCACACATAAATAATAATGCCTTAAATAAAGCATGAGTTAAAAGGTGAAAAAAAGCTAATTTATAAAATCCTATGGATAAAATTCTTATTATTAAACCTAATTGACTTAAAGTTGATAAAGCAATAATTTTTTTTAAATCAAATTCAAAATTAGCCCCTAAACCTGCTATAAATATAGTTAAACCAGAAACTAATAATAAAAATTGTCCTATTCATCAGTCTATTAATAATACATTAAATCGAATTAATAAATAAACCCCTGCTGTTACTAAAGTTGAAGAATGAACTAAAGCTGAAACAGGAGTTGGAGCTGCTATTGCAGCAGGAAGTCAAGATGAAAAAGGAATTTGAGCACTTTTTGTTATTGCTGCTAATATAACTAACCCTCCAATAATTATTATTTCTGTATTTTTTCCTATTATTTCTAAATAAAAAACATAATTTCATCTTCCATAATTTAATATTCAAGCAATTGCTAATAATAAAGCAACATCCCCAATTCGATTAGATAATGCAGTAATTATCCCTGCATTATATGACTTAACATTTTGAAAATAAATAACTAAACAATAAGAAACAAGACCTAAACCATCTCACCCTAATAAAATTCTAATTAAATTTGGTCTAATAATTAACATTATTATTGATATAACAAATATTAAAACTAATAAAATAAATCGATTAATATTATAATCTTCTTCTATATATTGATTTCTATAAAAAATAACTAAGGAAGAAATTAATAAAACAAAAGATATAAATATTAATCTTATTCAATCAAATAAAAAAGTTATAACAATAGATATTGATTGAAGAGATAAAACCTCTCACTCAATAAAATAAACTAAATCTGTTAATAAAAATTTTAATCTAATTAAAAATAATGAAATTCTAATTGATAATAAAAAATAAAAACTAATTTTACAATAATTAATTAAATAATTCACGATCTAAAATGAAAACTCATATCATTGACACCACAAATCAATATTTTTTATTAAACTATTTAAATAAATTCATAATATACAAAAACTTCTCTTTAAAATTAATAAATTTAAAGGCAATCAATGTAATATTAATAATAAAAACTCTCGAATTGTTCCAACAGAAAAAAAATAAACCCCAGAATATACCTTCCCATGTTGACTATAAGCAAATAAATATAATGAATAAGCTGCACTAAAAAAAGATAAAAAAGCTAATATAATTATAGTTACTCACGATCATCTAACAATTCTATTTAATAAAGAAATTTCTCCTAATAAATTTAATGTAGGAGGGGCTGCCATATTTCCTGAACATAATAAAAATCATCATAATCTTAGTGTTGGTATAAAATTTAATAAACCCTTATTAATTAATAAACTTCGTCTTCCTATTCGCTCATATGAAATATTTGCTAAACAAAATAAACCAGAAGAACATAAACCATGAGCAATTATTAATGCATATGAACCAGTTAAACCTCAATAAGTTATTGTTAATAAACCTCTTAGGACAATTCCTATATGAGCAACAGAAGAATAAGCAATTAAAGCCTTTAAATCAGTTTGTCGAAGACAAACTAAACTAATTAAAACCCCTCCTACTAAACTTACTCTAATTCATCAATAATTATACTTTACCCCAGAAATTTGTAATAATCTAAATATTCGTAATAACCCATAACCCCCTAACTTTAATAAAATACCAGCTAAAATTATAGACCCAGAAACAGGGGCTTCAACATGGGCCTTAGGAAGTCATAAATGAACTAAAAATATAGGTATTTTAACTAAAAAAGCAAAAATTAAAGATAAATATAATAAATTTATATTTATAAAACTTAAATTTAATAATAATGTAAAAGATAAAGTATTTATAAAATTTAAAATATAAAAAATTCCAATTAATAAAGGTAAAGAAGCTAATAAAGTATAAAATAATAAATAAACTCCAGCCTGTAACCGTTCTGGTTGATACCCTCATCCCAAAATTAAAAATAAAGTAGGAATTAATCTAGCTTCAAAAAATAAATAAAATATAAATACTCTTATTGATCTAAAAGTTAAAACTAATATTAATAATAAAAATAAAATCATAAAAATAAATAATTTTTCATAATTATTATAAGTAAAAACCTTTTCTCTTGCTATTAGTATAAGACCACAAATTCAAAATCTTAATAAAATTAAACCATATGAAATTATATCTAAACCAAAATAATAAGAAATATAATTAAAATAATTTAATGATCTTAAATTAATTATAAATAAAAAAGTTAATAAAAAAATTAAATTTTGAACCGTTCAATAAAAATTTTTTAAAAAAGAAAGAGGAAATATAAATAATATTATAAAAATAAACTTTAACATTGTAAAATAGAAAAACTTTGAAAATAATCATTACCATGAGTCCGAATTATAGATACTAAAATAGATAAACCTAAAACCCCTTCACAAACACAAAAAGTTAAAAAAAATATACTAAAATATATTTCATAATTTATAAAATTTAAATAAAAAAATAAAAAAATAAATAAACTTAAAACTATATATTCTAATCTTAATAAAGTAGATAATAAATGTTTACGATTAGAAACAAAAACTATACAACCAAATAAAAATATAACTATGGATAAATAAAATATTAAAAATATATTTGCCATTAATAAGTTTAAATAGTTTAACAAAAACATTAGTCTTGTAAACTAAAAATAAGAATTATTCTTTTTAAACTTCAAGAAAAAAGAAATCTCTTTTTCACTAACTCCCAAAGTTAATATTTTAAATAAACTATTTCTTGAAATTACAAAATTAATTATTATAACAATTTGCTTAATTATAAGATTTATTTTTATACAAATAAAACACCCACTATCTATAGGATTAATATTATTAATTCAAACATTTTTAACATGTTTATTAACTGGAATTTATGTAAAAACATTTTGATTTTCTTATGTATTATTTTTAATTTTTTTAGGAGGAATATTAATTTTATTTATTTATGTAACTTCATTATCATCAAATGAAATATTTTCTATATCATTTAGATTAACAATTATTAGATTTATAATTTTTATATTTATAATAACTATCTTTTTTATTATAGATAAATCTTTAACTGAACAATTTATTATAAATATAGAAATAGAAAAAATTTCAATAATAAATAACTTAATTAATGAAAATATTTTATCATTAAATAAAATATATAATTTTCCTACAAATTTAATTACTTTATTATTAATTAATTATTTATTTTTAACTCTTCTTGTAACTGTTAAAATTACAAAAAAATTTTATGGTCCTTTACGACCAATAAATTAATGTTTAAACCTATTCGAAAAACCCACCCATTAATTAGAATTGCTAATAACGCATTAGTAGATTTACCTGCTCCATCAAATATTTCAGCTTGATGAAATTTTGGTTCCTTACTTGGATTATGTTTAATATTACAAATTTTAACTGGACTATTTTTAGCAATACATTATGCCGCAGATATTGAAACAGCATTTAATAGTGTAAATCATATTTGTCGAGATGTTAATAATGGATGATTCCTACGAATTTGTCACGCTAATGGAGCTTCATTTTTTTTTGCTTGTTTATTTATTCATGTAGGACGAGGTGTTTACTATGAATCATATTTATATCATATAACATGAAATACAGGAGTAATTATTTTATTTTTAACTATAGCAACAGGATTTTTAGGATATGTACTACCTTGAGGACAAATATCTTTCTGAGGAGCTACAGTTATTACAAATTTATTATCAGCAGTTCCATATTTAGGAATAGACCTTGTACAATGAATTTGAGGAGGGTTCGCTGTTGATAATGCAACATTAACCCGATTTTTTACTTTTCATTTTATTTTTCCATTTATTATTTTAGCTTTAATAATAATTCATTTACTATTTTTACACCAAACAGGATCTAATAATCCATTAGGATTAAATAGAAATGTAGATAAAATTCCTTTTCATCCTTATTTTATCTATAAGGATATTTTTGGTTTTATTGTATTTTTATGAATTTTAATTTTTTTTATTTGAAAATTTAATTATTTACTAATAGACCCAGAAAATTTTATTCCTGCTAATCCTTTAGTAACTCCTGTTCATATTCAACCAGAATGATACTTTTTATTTGCTTATGCAATTTTACGGTCAATTCCAAATAAATTAGGGGGAGTAATTGCTTTAGTTTTATCTATTGCAATTCTACTAATTTTACCTTTTACTCATTCTAGTAAATTCCGAGGATTACAATTTTATCCATTAAATCAAATTTTATATTGAAATATAGTAGTTGTTGCCTCATTATTAACATGAATTGGAGCCCGTCCAGTAGAAGACCCTTATGTATTAACTGGTCAAATTTTAACAGTTTTATATTTTTCATACTTCATTATTAATCCTTTAGTAGCCAAATATTGAGATAAATTACTAAATTAATTAATAAGCTTTTATAGCATATGTCTTGAAAACATAAGAAAGAAGTAAAGTCTTCTATTAATTTTTAGTACTAAAAATTATTCATTAAAATAATAAAGAAATAAAAAAAATCTTTAAACCGACAAAAAAAAATAAATAATTTAAAGATAAAGGTAAAAAACTTTTTCAAGCTAAATATATTAATTTATCATATCGAAATCGAGGTAAAGTTCCTCGAACTCAAATAAAAATAAAAGAAATAAATGTTAATTTAAAAAAAAATATTAAACTATAAATATCTCTACCTAAAAAAATAACAACAAATAACATTCTTATAAATAAAATTCTTGAATATTCAGCTAAGAAAATTAAAGCAAACCCCCCTCTTCTATATTCAACATTAAACCCTGAAACTAATTCAGATTCCCCTTCTGCAAAATCAAACGGAGTTCGATTAGTTTCAGCTAAACAAGAAGCTAACCAAACTAAACCTAAAGGAAAACAAAAAAAAATAAATCAAATATAAGATTGATAATTATAAAAATTTAAAAAATTATAATTACCAATTAAAAAAATAAATCTTAATAAAATTAAAGCTAATCTAACTTCATAAGAAATTGTTTGAGCTACTGCTCGTAAACCTCCTAATAAGGCATAATTTGAATTTGATGATCAACCAGCAATTATAACAGTATAAACACCTAGTCTAGTACAACATAAAAAAAATAAAACACCTAAATTAAAAGAATATAATTTAATTAAATAAGGAATACATATTCAAATCAATAATGATAAAAATAAAGAAAAAATAGGTGAAAAATAATAAGAAATATAATTAGATAACAATGGATATGTTTGTTCCTTAGTAAATAATTTTACAGCATCACTAAAAGGTTGTAATAACCCATTAAATCCTACTTTATTTGGTCCTTTTCGAATTTGAATATATCCTAAAACTTTACGCTCTAATAAAGTTAAAAAGGCAACTCCTACTATTACACAAATCACTAATAATAAACTTCCAATTAATGGTATAATTTTATCAAAAATAAACAATACTATTTATAATTATTAATTATATTTATAAATTCTAAATTTATTGCACTAATCTGCCAAAATAGTAAATAATATTAATAATTTTCAATTTAATAAAATTATATTTTTTATATTAGGTCCTTTCGTACTACAATATAATAAATTATTAAGGATAGAAACCAACCTGGCTTACGCCGGTTTGAACTCAGATCATGTAAGAATCTAAAGGTCGAACAGACCTAAACTTTAAACTTCTACACCTAAAAATAACTCTTAATCCAACATCGAGGTCGCAATCTTTTTTATCGATATGAACTCTCTAAAAAAATTACGCTGTTATCCCTAAGGTAACTTAATTTTTTAATCCATAATACAGGATCTTAAATTCATAAATCAATGTTAAAAATAAATAAAAGTTAATTAAATTTTAATACCACCCCAGTAAAATTTTATCTAAAATATAAATTTTAAAATTCTTTATAATTTATAATTTATAAAAATAAAGATCTATAGGGTCTTCTCGTCCTTTAATTTAATTTTAGCTTTTTAACTAAAAAATAAAGTTCTATTTAAATTTTAAAAAAACAGTATATATCTCATTCAACCATTCATACCAGCCTTCAATTAAAAGACTATTGATTATGCTACCTTCGCACGGTCAAAATACCGCGGCCCTTTAAAAATCAGTGGGCAGGTTAGACTTTAAATAAAATACAAAAAGACATGTTTTTGTTAAACAGGTGAATATATTTAATTTGCCGAATTCTTCATTAAAACCTATCAAATTAATTACATTATATAAATTCATATACTAATTTTATCATAATTAATAAATTTTTAAAATTAAAATTTACATTTTAATAAATAACTTAATTTAAACTAAATAATTTTATTTAAAAAATAAATTATAACAAATTTATTAATAATAGCTATTTTTAAGCTTATATTTATTTTAAAATTATTAAAAATATAAAAATTTATTTTAAAGCTAATCCCTTAAAATATTATTTTATTTATTTATTAAATTATTATCAAATTAATTCAATAAAATAAATAAACTAAATTAAATTTATTTCTTAAAAAACTAGATATATTTTAAAACGATTAACGTTTCATTTCTAATTATATATTTAAAATAGTTATTCAACAATAACTTTTATATATAATTAAATCTTTAAAATTCGAGAAAAATTAATATAATAATTATTTATTTAATAAACCCTGATACACAAGGTACAATAAATTAAATTTTCTTTAAAATTAAAAATTTTTCAAATTATTTCAATATTCTTTTAAAATACTAATACACTATAATTAAAATTATTATTTCATTATAAATTACTAAAACTAAAAATTTTAAAATTATTTTTATTAATAATTGTAAATAAAAAAAAATAATTAATAAATAATTATTATCAATTTAAATTGATTTGCACAAATTTCTTTTCAATGTAAATGAAATACTTTACTAATTAAGCTTTAAATTGTCATTCTAGATACACTTTCCAGTACATCTACTATGTTACGACTTATCTCATTTTAAAAATGAGAGCGACGGGCGATGTGTGCATGTTTTAGAGCTATAATCATATAAATAATCTATTTTATATTACTATTAAATCCACCTTCAAATTTTTATTTCAAAAAATTATCCGTATAAATAAATTTATTGTAATCCATTTCTACTTAAACATAAACTGCACCTTGACCTGACATATTATTTAATAAAATATCCAGAAAATTATTAATCTTATAATATATTCTGATGACGGCGATATACAAATTGAAAACAAACTTAAGTTAGGTCCAACGTGGATTATCAATAACAGAACAGATTCCTCTAAATAGACTAAAACACCGCCAAATTCTTTAAATTTTAAGAATATAACTAATACTACTTAAGTATTTTTAATTATTTAATTTTAATAATAGGGTATCTAATCCTAGTTTATAATAAAATTTTTATAGCTTAAATCACTTTCAAAATTAATAATAAATAAATTTAAAAATTTCACCTAATAAATTTATAAATATATTAATAATTTATTAATTTAACTAATACTAAAAATTTTTATTTGCATCATTTGTATAACCGCAGTAGCTGGCACAAATTTTACCAATACTATATATTATTACTAATTCAAAATTTCTTTTATAATTAATATCAATTACTGCGAATAAAATAAAATTTAATAATTTTTAAAATTAAAAAATATTCACACATAAATTTACATGTAAAATAAAATAATAATAAAATATTTAACTAGAATAAAATAATATTAATATTAAATAATAAAAATTATAAAATTTTAAACTTTATTTATTTTTAAATTTATTTAAAATATAAAATATAATAATTTTTAATAACTAAATATTATTTAAAATTAAATTTAATAAGTACAATCCTCCTAATAATTTTCCCCTAATTTTTTTTTTTTTTTTTTATTATAATTTATTTAATTAAAGTTAATTAATTTATATATATTTAATTTTATAATTAATTTAATTTATGTATAATTAATTAATTTATTATTAATTTTATTAATAAACAATAATTTTAAATTATTGTTTATTATATATAATATTTATATACGATATATATATATATATAAATTTATTATTAATTAATATATCATTTTTTTTTTAATTATAGGACTAATAGGTCTATAATTAATATCACCCATTTAATATAAATTATTAATATATATAAATAAATATATTATATATAAATTATTTATATAATAAAGTTTTAATTATAAAAAATTTTTATATTTAAAATAATTTTTCATAATTTAGTATTTTTGAACCGTTATTTATAATTGAAATAATAAATATTAATTTATTTAAAAAAAATAATTTT